AATAAAAAAGACCTTTTTCCTTGAAAGATTAACTAGCCAATTGATTTGGAAATAATGAAAAGATTATGATTATTAGTAATCCATCTCTTGCTAAAGAACATATCCATATCGAAAGCATTTGAGTGAAATCATACGAATATGTATACTGTAATACTGTACACTTTATTTTATTCTCTTATTTTTTGGTTTGGGGATTGTAGTTCAATTGGTCAGAGCACCGCCCTGTCAAGGCGGAAGCTGCGGGTTCGAGCCCCGTCAGTCCCGATGTATCCAAATCTATTAAAAACTACAGCAATTCATCATTTTCTATAAATAAACTGCCTTCTACAATCATTTGATGAAGTATCATCAAACCGCCGTTGTAAACAAATCCAAACAAACAAATGCAAAAATAAAAAGAATGCTTGTTGGGAATGAAATTATACTATTTGGATCCCTTTGACACAAAAAAGAAAGAATGAAAAATTGAAAAAAAAAAATCAAATTACAAATTAAAGGTGTTTTTGATTGTCTCAGGAATTTACGTTGGAATTCGGTTATAGTATGTATTAAAGGATCTTCCTGTTATTCAATTCTTGACGATGAATCAATTTGTCAGATATTCTTATTCATGATATTGATCCGATTCGATTCCATCGAGTGTAATTCATATTCATCCCATTGAATTTACAGCCAAAATATTGATCATCTCTATGGGATTAAATCCCGAGTTATTGCGAATTAAAGAAAAATGAAATAACAAAATTATGGAAGTAAATATTCTCGCATTTATTGCTACTGCACTGTTTATTCTAGTCCCTACTGCTTTTTTACTTATAATATACGTAAAAACAGTAAGTCAAAGTGATTAATTTGAATTAAAAATTAAATTTTTGACTTTTTAGTTCTTATCAATGATTGCAGCGAAGAAATAAAAGAAAAGATTTTCAATTGCGCGTTTTAAATCAAATGATCGACTTATACTCAGCAGTATTCTATGAATACAGTAATCTATGAGATACTAGATAGTATGGTAGAATAAAAATTTCTACCATACTATTTACTACTATTTACAATGGCTATTGTACTATATAAAACTATATAAAGTTTGTTGTATCAAGATACAGGTTAGTTTAATATATATCAATCAACACTATGATCTTCATATATAGATAGAAATTCTCTATATAATGTCGATAGTGTTATGTCCCAATTCTATTTCTTTCCTTCATCAATTTCTATTTGATTTATGTTGATTCCAATCAATCTGAAAGAATCCTAAAGACAGTTTTTACTCTTCCGATTGTATTTCCTCGATTTCAGATTATTTTTAATATGAATTCCGCGATCCATTGAAAGAAAGATTCAAATCAATGAAGGAATAAAAGTGAAATTAAAAATAAAGTATTTGGAGAACAGAACTATCTATACAAAAAATGGATCTAGTTTGATTCCTAAACTTAATTATTAGTACTTCTAGAGTCCACTTCTTCCCCATACTACGAGTGAAAGGGAAAATGTAAAGACTACCATTAAAGCAGCCCAAGCGAGACTTACTATATCCATGTGGGTTTTGTCCTCGATCTCTATGAAGTAATTATTCAATTATTGTTCACTAATAATAGTAGAATTTCTATCACATAGTCAAAAGGGGATTCTGATCCAACACCATTGATGAAAAAATTCAATAAATCCAATTAGAACAATTGTTATAATTATAAGATTTATAGTATAATCGGAAAACATTAAGTCCAAGCAAAATACGTAGAGACAGCCTTTGAAGTAGCAGAAGTAACAAAGGAATGTTAATAACATGTCATAATAATAAGACCCGTTCTTTACTTTTGTCGCCCCAAAAAACTATATATAAAATCAAGCTAAATCATTATATATTGAATACCCCTATATTTTTTTCTTTTTTATTTGATAAAAATCTTATCATCTCCGATTTGCCCTATGACCCAATCGAAGACGTATTATTATGTTCTTGACTAGAGGTTCTTGAAAAGTAAAAATGGATTTTTGTACTTTTTAACGTTAATCTTTCTATCTAATAAATTAAAAAATAGAAATAAGTAAAAGTAATTAAACTTTTAGGTTATTTAAATAAACTAAAAACTAATTATACATTCAATCAAATTACTATTGATTGAATGCCAGAGTACTCATAAACTTTCACGAGTATGTATACAAAGTATCTTCTGCTCTTTCCGCAATTCAAAATTTAATTCGATTTTATCTCCCCTATCAATCGAATTCAAGACTCAACCGCTAGACACTACATTATTAATTATTAGTGGAGGGGCTATCATATAAAAATTGACCCGTTTTTTGACGACTCTAATCTTTCCTTAAATCTTAATTGAAGACATTTTATAGAACAGAAAACCTCAGATACTTAGAATCAAGCAAGTATCCAGAGTCTTTTTCCTCCGCTTTCTGCGGCTGGAAAAAACCTAGCAAGTTATCAAAACAGAATAAGTTAGTTCGATTCTTTTGTTTATCATCAGGCGACACCCGG